AACTTCTCTTCCATGTTTTCGGGCGTTAGCCCTCGAACACGTCGTCCAGCTCGAAACGCAATGTATGCCGCTAAACTTACAGTTAAGCCCATCGAAAGTATATATTCACTGATTTGAAAGTCGTTCATTGAAAAGATAATTCTTCTGTTTTTTGCCCAAGTTGCTACCCGCCGCCGAAGCGCTCAAGAGATTCGTGCTTGAATGTCGAGATCCCTTTGGTTGAAAGAGGGGGATAGAAAGACCCGCTTCTTCCATTTGACGACCATGAAAAGAAGAAGTGAAAATGCCATAAGAGAGCTGGTGGCCTATGAAGTAGCCCACTAGCGTTTTCTCCCACTCCTTACAACCAGCCACTGTAATACCCTTCGGTGGTACAACTCGTACCCTGCCCCCTCTTCCGAAGGGCGAATGTAATTCAGGGGAATTGGAGTATCAAGGGATTTACCTGGCAAGAATGATGGCTTAGCATGCCCTCGCAAAGCACTGGCGTAGCTGGAACGCCCTTGAGGTGGTAATCCATCTTCCTTCCTCGCAGATTGAAAGCTCTGTTTCTGAGTTTTAGTTGGGAGAGGCTGTTGTTTTGGGATATTGGGTCCCTGGCCCAGCTCCAAACTATCCCCCAGGCTTGTGTTTCTATTCTCTGGAAGTGAGGGGTTCGGCCCAGTGCCTTGCCCACTAGTTGAACCATGCTCTGTGAAATTCGTACCAATCCTGACATCTTAGGAGCTTGTCTATGATTTGCTCTGGGAGACTCGTCTGAGACCTAGACCTTTTGAGCTTTGGACTCGCCCCGGCAATCTCAATGATTTGCTGCCTCGTATACTCCCCCCATACAAGAGGTTCCTTATCCTCTTTAATAATATATCTACAGATGGAAGCCCAATCCCTATGAAATCTCACATCGATTGCTCCTCCGACAGTTCCTCATAAGTGGCCCTTTGCTTGTTGGATCAAGACCCCATTCTTAAGAAGCTGTACAGAGCTTTATCTAATGCCGTCTGGGAAAGCCAATTCCCTGGTTCTGAGGTTTCTTTATTGCCTGCCGGTGTCTCTGATCATTCTCCCATGGTCATTAAGCTGGCGGATTTGCCTAAGGTCAAGAAGCCCTTTTAGTTCTTTGATTTCTGGGCAGATCAACCTAATTTTTTACCGCTGGTTGACGAGGTGTGGAGGGAGGATGGCACCAGGCTTGAGGATCCCAGAGATGTCAAGTAGGAATTTGTTGGGTACTTCCAGAAGCTCCTCAGTCCCACTTCCCCTCAGCCTCGGGCTAGACCTGGTAAGAGAAGCGTTCTAGAATACCCCTATAGGTTCTTTCCGGAAAGCACTTTTAGCGTAAGAGTAGGTCAAGAACCTAGCAATACGGAGTCCGCTATAATCCCCATGGTCATTAGTTCAAGGATGAGGTTGGTGAGAGAGAAAGGCTATAGCCTATAGTTTGCCCGTACAAATGTCAGTTGGATAGAGGCTTATGCCCTGGAGCCATTTCCGTTATATCCATAGATTGAGTCAGAGAAGTTAGTGGAGAAAGGCTTAGTGATCAACCTCTCACCGGCCATAAAGGCCTCCAAGCGGATCCATATGTCGTAGAAGTCGATCCAGTAGTCTCCGTTGAAGCAGGATCCGTTGCTGAGTCAGTTGGTTCATCAGTTCTTTCTAAAAGAGATATAGACAGATCCTACGACACAATGTGCCAAATAGCGGGCGGGTTACTTCGCAGAGAATCGGGCCCCTCTTTCATTGCCAATTATCGGGTGCCAATTAGCGTTCAAGAGCCTGTATACCAGGGCTAGATGTAGGCAGGAGCCCCAGGTATATCCAACCATGAGGGCGGATCATGCGGGCAGATCTGGCTTGGCACCAACTCAAAAAAGGGAATGTTGAGAAAAGTCCATCTCATATAGCGGCAAAAGTTCATTCATTGATTTTCACTCGGTGAACTGAGATCAAAATGAAAAAAGTGCTTCTCATATAGCGGAGAAATGAAGCAACACCATTTTCCTTCGGAAAAGGTCAATCAAAAGTCAAAACTTTCATCTCATATAGCGGCAAAAGTAAGCATTTTGACCATTTTTCAAGAGCTCGTTAGAGCGAAATCGGTCTTGTAACGAAAATCCCCGGGAAATTGAAAGTTGTCGACTTTGAATCTGGGCAAAAAAGCGATTGTAACGAAAAACACGGTGTTTATGCAACTTTCTCATTTTGATGTCTCAACCGAGAAGTTAGTTTGCTTTTCCTCTTTCCTCGCTCAAGCCGAAACTAGAGTTCAGTTCTTTTGAATCAAGGACTGTAACCCGCAGGGGCAGGCTTATTTTCCTGTTCTTAGAATAGAATTCTTACCTGTTCTTAGAATAGAATTCTTAAAGGGTTGTCCTACAGAAGAGAATTCGCCTTGCTGTCAAGAACTGGAGCAACTTGAAAGCATATCTACCGAGGAGCTAATGAATGTGCGGATCATTCGATATCGAGATCAGGAGACATCGGATTTTGAGAAGATCGCTTTGTGCCTGACTCCACTCATGTAACTAGCCCCTATTGTATTGAGGAAGGAACCGCCTTCTACTTGAAGGCGGATGTTGCTAACAGTGGGGTTCGGAAGAGCGGTCGACACTTTAACTTCGAGATTGAATCTCTTTCTTGTTCTTCCTGTTGTTGAAAACAGTATCAGTATCAGTATCAGTATCGGGGGTCCTCCCCTGAAAGCAAGACAACTTGACGGTATGACCTTTCGATTTATAGAGAACTTCCTCCTTTCCAAGTCGGCACTGTGCCGGTACATACTTCAACTTCGAGAATGTCTTCTCTTTCATGCGCAGTTTCCTTCCAAACTTATCTAACTAGCCCCTGAAAACAGTTCTTGATGGAGAGCTTCCCCTCATTGTAAACCATTGTTCGTCTAATCCTGCTGTCTCCTACGTAGGCTGAACTCCGGTTGGTCATCTTTCTCGTTCCCAGGTGCCATTCTTTTTCAAGGCTGGAAAGTCGATTCAGTACTATGCCTTTCTCATCTCTTAGTTCACTAAGGAAGTCTTGCTTTGACTTCTCAGTTAGTGTAGCTAGCTAGCTCTTCACATTCTCTCTTTTGTGCTCGGGTGCTCGAAGCAAGGGAGGAATCTAACTACCCCCTTTAATAAGGGAACCGCCCGAAGGCGGAAACTTATCGTAATGGAACTCTTCTGGTCGAAGGGAGACTGAGCTCAGGAACCTCTTGCTAACTCGTCTACTCTCGAATTCTAAAGAAGGTTGATGGTAAAGAAGAGAATTCTAGGCGAGGGCTTTCGATTCTTTCTATCGATCCCTCTCTTTTCATCTCGGTTTCTGCTCCGAATGAAAACAATCAATCGGCGGTGTTGTTCTTCCTGTTGTTACTAACAGTAGGAGCTATTCCGAGCCAAGTTCTTCGTTCTCTCGCCCCTGAAAGCAGTACCTGTCGGTGGTGAGTTCCTGACATTGCGAGATTTAGATTTAGAGAACTTCCTTCGGTACCTTCTCTTCCGGGTCGGTACGACATTGAGACTTTTAGATAACTAGCTTGGATATGGATGATAGTGCTTTCTTATCGATACTTCTTAGTAAGATAGTAGGTATGGTATGCACCCATACATAAATGGGTGTTGAATTAACTTGCAGAAATGCACGATCGATAGAAGGAAGGGAATGAACAGGAGAGAAAGGAGGTCCTGAGCGAAGTCGAAGGAACGCTAACAACAGACAGCGGGGTTTGCTTTCGACCTACTAACATCTTTCCTTTTGGAGCTAACAACAGGGGAGGAGTTCTCAGGTACAGTCGGGGTTCGGGGGTGAAACTTCTTCTCTTGATTCCGAAGGTGGGTATAGCACTTTCCTTTCTTCGCTTGTGAAGATCTTGGTGCCAAGCCCAGCTTTCATTGAATATATATTACAGCTCGAGGAGCATCTGAAAGAGTTGAAGAGGCGCACTCACGGAAGGAAAGGAACTAGCTTGGTAGGGTTGTCATAGCCGGTCCCACACTTCGAGATAATGTACGAGCTATCTAGTCTAGAATCTCTCTTTCTTTAGTTATTGCACGAGCATCCCTTTCTTTCCTAGGGGTACCCGCTTCTGCTTCCCTATCCCAATCATTCCATTTCGACAAAAGAACCACACCTTGGTCAGCTATCCGATGGTAGCGAATTGGAATCCTCAACGGGTAGCAATGCGACAACTAAACACTCCCCCTCAAGTTGGTGCAAAGATCTCTATCAAGCCGTAGTCTTCCTCTTCCTGTAACAAGGGGGTCTTCCCGGAAAGCAAGACAGTGACGGTGGAAGTGAGCTAGTTCCTTTAATAAGTCGAAGGAAGGAGATTTCATAGCCGGTTGAACGGAGTGCCGGTGACGGTCTTTCGACCTTTCGATTTCATCTCTTTTTCTTTACACTAAAGTATTGCAAGTCGAGGGAACTACAGCGGAAGGAAAGAGAGACGCTCAACGCTTGAGAGCTGGATTGGCTAATGCACAAGATCTCTTTTTTAAGATAGAGAGCAAAGAAAGTGGCAATCTCATATAGAGCTTAGGAAATGGTACAGACATGCATAGAAGTAGTGGACACACCCGCAGCGCAGGGAAAGCCATCTCGAAAGCATCGAGTTGCCTAAAAGAAAAGCCCCTTTCTTATCTTATTATTCTTGCTTGCCTTCGCGGATAATCAAATCAAGACTAGTCGCTTTAACCTGCATTCATTCCTAGCTCTAGTTGCCTTAATGTCTTTTTTTAAGAACCTTCTTATCTGACTTTTGAGCTACCCCCTTGCCTGAAAGCGGAAGAGAGAGGCCACTCCCCTTTTAGTTAGGCATTAACTAGAAAAGAAAGATCAGAAGTTGCTAATCAAGAGAAGTCAAGACCCCAAGAAAGGGCCTCAAGTCAAGGATCAACGCAACGAAGCGGGCCCAAGTAAGATGCCATCCCCAGCAGCCAAAGAAAGACTCCACACAAGAAGTCCAAGAGGAGAGTTAGTTGCAGTCCTTGGAATGGAAGAAAAGGAGGCTTTCGATGCTATGCTCCCCAGATCGAAAGAATAGAAGAGACCACCCGCCCAGTCAGTCTCAACAGAAGGTAAGAGGAAGGGCACATAGAAAAGAGAGGGAAGCGAAGGCTAGGCTAAATAGATGGGATGCTTTCTAGAGGAAATACTTGAATGAAGCTTGTGGTGTGTCCTTCGGTCCGAAAAAGTGGAGTGAGATAGCTCTCAACCTCGCGAAAGAGGCCTTTATGAGATAGGGCTGATTCTCTTTAAAGAAGCACGAGCGCCTATCTTTAATTGAACGAGCAACTGTTAGCTTCGGGTTTAGGGAAACCTATGGGCTTCGCCGCTTGAGAACACCCCGGCGCTTGAGGGGGCAAGCTACTAAGCTAGTGTTTGAATTTCCTCGCTTTATGCAAGGTTTGAGTAACTCCTTGCTATTGTTCCGTAAGGCCATAAGGTAGTGCTTCCCGCTTACCGAACAAGCTTTGAGACCTACTTCCTCTCCCGCTATAATGCGAGTGACCTTTCGCTTCTCCTCCCCTTTTCTGAAGTCAAGTCTTTCACCCACTCCTTCGCTTGTCAATTCAGTACGTTTAAACTCCTCTGAATTTGTCAATTCAGTAGTTTGAGCCCTATTTGAGTAAGGCTCTTCTATCCCATTACTCCATTCTTCCTGACTTTAGGGATAAAGAGCAACCTATTTCAGCTTCCGTTGCCGGACTAGCAGACGCAGCAGACAGATCTGGAAAGTAGTCACTCCCTCCTTCGGGCAACTACTCTTTTTTTTAGGGCTTTACCGACCGCTAACTAAGCTCTAGACTAGATGTTTATGGATTGGGTCTTTCTTTTGGGCTTCTGTCTGCATTCGCATGACTCTGTGCTTAACCTATGAGTCAACCTCGATAGTGCTTAACCTACAAGACACTATAACTAGACTGCTTAGTAAGGAAAAAAAAACCTTACAAAGAAACCGTAATATCGTCCTTCCACAACAATGCCAGACCTCCTGAAAGGCCCCTCCTCTCAACACAGAACCAAAAGTGAGAGTTCTAGTAGGAAAATCCTATCAATAACCCTAAAGGCAAGCTAGCTAAGTTGCAGGAAATACATTCTATCCATCCCTGCCTTGAAGATCTAGCTTAGCAGCCCTTATCGGGCTAATAACCTAAAGATAGGGATAAAGAAGAAAAGGTCTGGCTTTTAGCTCGGTTGACCGTTTTTTAGCCCTCAACCAATCGTGTACTTACCTAAGTTCAAAATAGACTTAACGTCCGACCCATGGATACATATTAGTGGTTATCTCGCGTGGAAATATTCCTCAGGCTCTTCCTTTTTGTTCTCTAGGTTAGTAGCTTTCCTTGGTGACAGTCTCTATTCTTTTTTGAACTGCTGGCTTCTATTGCAGATTTGTAGGAGCTGTATCCAATTATCCAGCTTCTTAGCATTTTCTCCTCTTTCTCTTTGCCTGAGGAATACCTTCTTATGCCATAATAACACCTTCTTAGCACCGCACCCTTGTATGAGACCAACATTGTCTTCTATCTCAAGAGGTATAAGGAAGTACAAGGGGTGCAAGCAAGTATAGAATGTATTTCTCCTTTTATGTGTCTTTCCTTCCTTACTTTACTTTTCGTTGCATAAGGGCCTCTTAGCTTGTTCTATGCCCTTTTGTTCCTATCCCTCCTAAGGTTGGTTTTTTAGCAGGCTAGGCTAGATAAGAATGTATTCTATGGGCAGCTAGACGAAGAGCTGAGGAGAGAAGGAAAGGTAAGAAGTAAGAAAGAGATATACATATATTAATAACAAAAGGAAACTAGACTCATTCTCTTGTGAGTCATTCACTATCATGTCATGGGGAATAGGCACCTGTCTCAGGTAAGGAGGGACTTCCGGGCTCTCTTGCTTCACTGATTTCATCTTTCCCGGCTCGGAAGGAGGATAATTTGCTTATGTCCATGGGAGGCCACAAAAAGGAGAATGAATCGGGTCAGTCCGCATAGACGAAGCTTGCTCCTTCTGGCTCCTTTCCGTCATCTAGCCCTAATCAATATCAATAAGGGGAAGGCGAAGAGCTTTCTCTTGATCCTGGGAGAGATCGGGCCATAATCTAATAGGGGAAGGCAAGGCCAGAAAGAGTCAATTTCTAGTCCTGATCAAGCTTAGCTACCTATAAATGCCAATCCTCAGTCTTGCATTTTTTCCTAAAGTCAAGTCTAAAGTGAGGAATCCTTATCGATACCCTTACCTTACCTTACCTTACCTGACGGTCAAGTAGTTTCTGCTTCTTCATCTCGGTTAATGGAAGCGCTCCTGCCTGAAAAAGAAGGTGAATGAATTCTGGTTGGCAAGGAATCCAGGGATGAGAGATTGAGAGCATATAGACTGTATAGAAAGAATTTTCTGCCTTATTGATTTGGGGCGATCCCGCCACGCGATCTTCCTTATAAGTAAAATCGACTATTATGTCTGAGTTACCTTCCCTAAGCTCTTTATTATCTGCTCTATTAGTCCTGCTGCTAGCTGTTAGCGGTTAGCTCTTTGCTCTTAGCCACTTGCTCTTTGAGGGAGGAAGGTCTAACTAAGAGGTTCAGGGGTCCCCCTACGAGATGACTATATAGATATAGGTTTCCAAGCTCTTCCTTTCCGCACTAAAGTACAGAAAGTCAATTAGAAAAAGACAAATAGGAAAAGAATCAGCCTCTTTCCGAAATTATCTGACTTCTTACTCTTACTCAATTGAGTGACTAAAGATAGATAGGAAAAGAAAGCAGTTCAATCTTCAAAGTAGAACTAGTGCGTATAACTCCACTCACGTCAGACTTTTCTTATTCTGTCCAAATCCTTCCGCGCCAATGACACTACTAAGGGTGATCCGGGGCCCCCTTCCCTACGTTCAACCAGGTGCCAAGGTTGAAGCTGAAGCCAAAGTTTAGTTTAAGGCTAAAGTGGGTGGGCGAGCAGATGGACTAACACGTGGAGAGGGAACGTTGTGTCGCGCACTCGGCTTTTACTCCGAAGGAGAAAGCCGACCATAAGTGATTGGAAGTAGCTTAGGCTGACGAGACCATTCGACCGATAGGGAGATGTAGCTGGGGAGAGGAAGCGGGTCCACCTGTTGATTCGAAGAACACCAAGTTTGGAAGGATGGGCAACTCCTTCCGAATACATATCAAAAAAAAGGTATAGAAGAAATAGTTATAAAAGAGCGTAGCTCCGATCCTGATTCTTTAAAAAAATGAAATCACCCTTGGTCTGTATCCTAGATCTTACACCTTGTAAGATCCATATCCACAACCATCTGATCTGGGATCTTCCATCGGCACCCTCGAATGGTATCTTCAATAACTAGTAGGTCTAGTAGGTTCATAACTTGATATCCTGGAGTTGGGATTCAGTCTAGACCCCCTTACTGGTAGGATTGAAAGAGGTTTTTTTCCTCTCTGCATAGAGCTTGCCCACCTGTCTGTTAGTTATGGCTCACTGGGTGGTTGACCACCCCTATTCCAGTAGTTCCAGATGAAGGCACATCACATGATTCCTATCCTTCCCGGCTGTTGGCCTGTTCTTTTGAATCAGCAGAATAGTATTCATCCGTAGTCGTGGAAATCTGACACTGTGTCGAATCGGAATGAAGATCAGAGGCTAGGGCAAGGCCAAGAGCCTGATTGAAAGCAATATATTTCATTTCTCTTCAATGCGAATCTTACAGACTCAGATGAAAATAGGTAAGTTCTTGACACAAGAGGCTGCTACAAGTGATCCATCAGCTCTCCAAGGAAAGTCTAATCCTTTGCCGATAAAGAAGAGGCCTGAAGTGCATGAAACACAACAGTCCGACCCTCGAACCATATTACCTCTCTAGATGGGGAGGAAAAGGGCCTTTGAGTAGAAGGCAGCGCCGCTCTAAACCCTCTCAGAAAACTATTCAGGCCCTATTATATTAAAGGGCTTCCACGGAAGGATGCTAACAAGCAGAAAAGACAATGCAAACAGTCACCAGAAATAGATATGATCTCAGCAGTCGGCGATGAGCAGATGAAAGAGGAGCCCAGCAAGGAAGAAATGGCGGAAGAGTTGGAACAGTTGCAGCGGCAGATCAGTCTGATGAAATACTTGATGGGAACCCTGACAGTGCCAAATCCAATTCGAAAGGAAAAAGAGGAATTCTCCGACAAGGCAGCCGTACTCTTGCAAGAACAGAATCCCGGAATTTTGATCCCCTCCCCAGTGCCACCATCTCAGTTATTACCAGGCTTGGTAGCCGCCGGCTTGATAACTCCAATACCCCTCAGAGCTATTGCAGGCTCGTCCTCTTCGCGATACAATCCTTGTTGCCCATGGGAAGTCCAGGACATGAAACTGACAAATGTTTTAGTCTCAGGCACATAATTCAGAACCTTATTGACCAGCACCTGCTGAATTTCCGAACAAAGGAAGAAAGCGCGCCACATCTTTCTCAAGGACAGGTCCTATCATCCAACAGCAGTGGACCAGTCAGTGTTAATGATGAGAGGTTCCCCATGGGAAAAGAAGATTTGATCCATCCTTACTCCTTATCCCCATCTTCGCCCAACTCCGCTTTATTCAAAAGGAAAAGAAAAAGCCACGGTTATTTAAGGAAAAGGCTCCGGCTGGTAGGCGAGGAAGAAAAAGGCGATGTAAGTCCATTCTTTCTTGCATCATAGATAAGGTAAAGAAATTCGGGGGTTTCTCGGGCGCGTGCAATACCCCCGCCGCTTCATATCTCAATTAACCTCCACTTGCGAGCCTATACACAAGCTGAATGAGACAGTTAAGTCTATTTGGAAAATCAAACTCAGTGCGGTTACGGTACAGCAATTACCGATATCGCTAAAAAAGCAGCTAACTCAGTTCTTCAAATGCAATGCGATCGGAGCTTGGACAAGACGATGAAAATGGGAAGGAAGGATTCAATCCAGCCGTAGGGAAACCCCCGGCTACCTTGTTACGAAGGATTCCGAGAAGGCATTAAAGAAAGCTTCTAAAAGAGAAGTCAAAGGACTGAACTCAAAAAGTGAACTAAGATTCGTCTTGCTTTCTTCCTTTTATTCGAAGCCATCGAAGTTGGGATTGGAATAAAGAACTCATACGTAGGAGAACACAAGCACACTTTCCTTCTTATGCAGGCCCACATGGAGGCTATCAGTCTGGCCTCATCTAGATGTGGGATAGAGTAGTTGACGATGCACCTTGAATGAAAGGAATTTGAATCTATCTCGCTCGCACCCCATTCAAAGTGGTTGATCAGGATGATTCCCGGCGGAATCCAACTCAACCCATAGAAAAAGTCTTCGACCTCATCCATATGATCTCTATCGAGAAAAAAAAGGTCCATAATGTGCAGGCGCTCGCTCAGAATCTCCTCAACTTCTCTTTTCCTTCTATTAGTCAGAAATCGAATTCGGAAGACAGGAGAAAGTATCCTGACCACTTTTGGTCCTGCGGAAGCACATATAGATATTGATAGATTCCACCGGTTTGCCCTCCCAAGACGAGGCAGGAACCTATCTATATCTCTTGATAGAAGGAAGTTCATAGCCAGTCCTCAACCTCAAGGTTTCACTTTCTAGCAACTCTTAGACCTTACGCCCGTCCTCTCTTCATACAATATATTCTACTAGGATAGCCATGCCGAACTAAGAGCGGAAAAGACCATTCTCTTGGTTAGGCACATAGGAACTATAGATTTCAGAATTCCTAACAGCAGGAATGAGAACAGCTTCATGCTCTATCTAGTAGGCCTCGACCATTCCCCATTTTCTCTTAAGCATTTGAACTCGAGTTTCGCTCTCCTCATACTTTCTAGGTCTCCTCATAATGAGTAGGGGGGTCTATCCTTTTTCTTCTTCTCTTCATAGTCAACTGCAGGTTCAAGGTCGCTTGATCTAACAAGAAGCAATTTCATTCCTCTATCTATCCTCAACTCTTCGCCTAGCTACCAATCAACTCCATTCTTACCTGTCCTTCCTTTACCGGTAACTGGTCAATCCGTGGTGCGATATCTTTATATCTTTATTCAGTGCGATAAATGAGTATGTGCTAAATCAGTCTTCTCTCCTGCCCTCAGTCCAATCTATCTACGAATACCGTTCTGTCTTGAAAGACTTCCGATCCTCCTTGCCTTCTCGATTAGCTCTTCTGGGAGTGGGTCTTATATTAGGAAAGGGGAGTCTGGAAGTTAGCTCTTGTCTGATGAGTTCATCACGCTATACATACGGCTTTCTTTCTCTTGTTGCTTCAAGCATTAGATCAGATGCAAAGAGAAAGTCTTGTATGAGTCCCTTCTTTAATAGGGGAAGCCCTTTAATATAATAGGGGAAGGCTGGCAGCTGCATAGGGCTAGGGGCAACAATTCTGACTAAGGAGCACTGCGTTGCAGCCCATTTATTCGTGAAGGACGTGCGGAAACTGGTTAAGAGGTCGGGGTTCCTGTTCACTGCTCTATACTTAAAGCAGTGTTCATCCTCCCTTCAGATAGCTTATGGTGGCTCTTACAGCCCCATTCTACTTCCAGTTCCCGTATCACTCACTCGAGGCCCCGGATTATTCCGGCCTTCCATAGACGGTCCATCTATAGGAAGGATGATCGTTCGGACACTCTGGTGAAGATATATCTGTCCTTCTTCTCGCTTTCTCGACTTGTCGAGTTGGCTCCGAAGATGAACAGACGAACATTCCAATCCATTGTGCAACCTTCTGATCTGGATATGGTTCAGCGAACGGTTGGGCGAATAAAGTGGAAGATGCCCAGCTTAATAGCTAGATACCTTCCCTGGGTCCATACCATACCCTTGGAACAGGGTGTGAGATGGATACCCACCTGGAAAGCCCTTCCTAATCATTTCACTTTGGCTGACTTACTGTTTCGCCTGGGGCAGAGGAAGACTGGGTCTAATAATATTAGATCTATCTTCCCTACGAAGAAAGCTCGTAAGATTTGACTCTCTTTCTTACCCCTCTGGTATAATATTCAGAAAGCAGAATTGGGATACATGTCTTTCCCTATAGGGGACTCCATCCAAGCCATCAACATTCCAATCTCCATATTTGGGAAGTACCCCTCTATATGCAATATTCTCTTCTGTTAGAGATTAATTCGAAACCTACGAATCGTTATCAACAACCTCGGACTCGTAATCGATACTTTGACTTTCATTAAGCATTTCATACGAGCCGCGCTCCCTTTTGGTGACCTTTTCTCGTTCTCGTTAATGACTACGGAGAATTCCAATGGTGGTGGTTCGCAACAAAGCGGTCCCCTGGTCCGACAACACCAACAACAACCTCCGTCCCCATTCGGCTTAAGCGGCTTCGGATGATTGAACTTCTGATTCGGCTGCTTCCGTGGATGCGCCGGTGGTCTTATCCAGGCTTGCTCGGATGCGTCTGCTTATGTATATGCCTTCCCCCTACTATATCTATCAGTCCTAGATTCATATTGTCTTTCTCACAACGCGATCGTCCATATTGCTTTGACTCCCACCCATACAATACAGATTTGGCTCCAGAACAACAATACTATCTCACTCATAATATTCCCTAACTACCATCTGTACAATCCTTACCTGATGAGCGCCTGACCTTCCCGATTCACTAACAAAAGCAAGAAGGATGCGATGTGTGTGCAACTCCATCAACTAAAACAACATATCCGAAAAGAGGATTCGAATTTCATTAATGAAAAAGAACGACGATCAACAAACGATCAAACCGATCAACGAGACTACCACCCGGGATAGGAATGAATGGCGGTACGCTGATGTATCTGCTGGCTTCGGATTCGGATTTGGATGTGAATGCTTCTTTCGTAAGCCAAGGAAGACTTAGCGCAACCGCTTAGCGCAAGGAATACGGAAAACACTAGCGAAGAGAAGCACCTCGCTTTACGCAAGAGATTGATTTAACTACAGCGCTTGACGGAAAGGAAGGTTTTCTCTAAGTCTCGCTTTAATAACAGAATCACTTCAAATCTTTTTAAAACGAGTGACTGAAAGAGAGTCTTAGCCCTGAAGGATAAAGGAGCTCTTTTGACATGAAATGGAAAGACGAGATTCTTTATTGTAATGGATGCAATTTCTCAAGAAGCCCGACTTCTAAGTTTGACTAGTAAGCGCTTTCGAATTGGCTTACTTTAATAGTAGGTAGGTATGATAATCTCACGTGCGCCTCTATTTGCCTGCAGGAGGCTGATTATTAGAGAAAGGAACTTGACCTCAGGAAAGCCAACTAGGGGATTTGTGACCTCTTTTCTGTCTTTTTGTAAGCTAGTGTAACGGAAGCGCACCTACCTATTCTAGTCCTAGCCTTCCAATATGAGGATAGATTGAATTGATAGGATCTTGCCGTGGTCGAGTCACATATTTCGAATACGAATAAAGAGAGAACCTTCATCAATTCGACTTCTCAATTGGAATGGTCTTGCTATGCTAATAGTTGGCCAAAGTCTAACCACTTTCCATTATGTATGTTCACAAGTGACGGTTGGCTAAAGAGAGTCCTTTACGTTACGGCCCTCTCATACATAGAGCTACATACCATAGATCTTCGTACGATTCTTCTGCTTTCAAGGAGAACTTCCTTTTTTGTCTCTGTGCCGTTAACTGCCCTTGCTTTCAGGGAATTCATTCCTTTTAGCCTGCCTTTGTCTTGAAGTGACTCCTCCTTTTCTACCACTATTCCTCCGATCTTTCAACGCCTCCTTGAAAGCCTACTAAGCCTGGAACTTCAACTTAGTTAGTTCATTTCTTTTGCTTATTCCTTCCACTCCCAACATCAATAAAATAAGGCGGAAAGCCAGCAAGCAGCTAACAGCTAGCAGCAGGACTAACTTGCCGTCAATCTTCCTTCTGACTCTATGAGGTCCTCGCATAATTATCTCGGTATTCTTAGCGGATGGCGGATAACTGCTGCTGCTTCAACGGCTACTACTGGATCTACTTCCCTCTTATTTTACTATGCATATGGATCTGCTTTGCCGCCTTTCTTGCCGGTGAGAGGGTTATCCCTAAGCGTTTCTCCCCTAACTTCTCCGCCCCCAATCTGTGGCTATAACGGCAATGGCTCTAGGGCATCTCTTCTCTATCCAACTGCCATTTGTACGGTGAAACTCTACGCTATAGCCTTTCTCTCTCACCCTGATCGTAGGGACACGCAGGCGCTAACCGATTCGACAAACTCAACCCTGGTCGTTTGCTCGGGTAGACGCTCGTCGTCTCTTTCCAGAAGAAAGACTTCCAGATCCATGGTTTCGAAGAGATGAGTGAGGTCGCAGATGTCCTCATCCATGCCTTGCACTTTTTGTACCTCTTCCGAGTCACTCGCGGAGTTAGGCTCCTCTTCTTGGATTTCCACTCCAAGCTCCATGGCCTTTTCGATAGACGTTTTGTCTGTCTTTGATAAATGCTCAGACAAAGTCCACTCTAAGGGTTAGACTTTGGTGCTTTATCTTTGCTTCCTAACCCTTGCTTCCCTCGCAACTCAGGCGGGGAATAGCGCTCCTTGTTTCATTCTTCCTAGTCCAGTCCCTGTAACGAAACCCTTGAGAGGTTGAGCATGACTTTCCATCTGGGCATACAATAGGTGAGGGTAAGCTTCCGCACAAGCATGAATTTCGTCAGCTGTTATTCCTCTAGAAACTATCTTCCTCCTCGGCGACTGGTATTCCCGTGCGAGTTCTACTAAGGATACGACAACGGAGCAAACTCTTATTTTGAACCCTGCAAGCGTAGGAGCTTATTAGCCAAAGCGCGTCAGGTCGTTTTCAGCGTCAGGTTGTTTATTGTTCTTAACCCGCCGAGTTATCAGCTCGACAGGAGCCATCATAAATTCTCTACCCTCCGAAGATCCAACCAGGGAAAGCAATAAGAGCGTCTGTCAGAATAGGCGGACGCCAACCTAGCCCTCTTTTGGCCACGATGTCGAAACACTTCCAAAGCAGACCAAACTTCTTAATATCATTTGGTTGAGAAGAAGCCAAGAGGTTTCAACGACCGGGCCTTCAAAGAAGTCTTCCAAGGGTGTATCATCATGAAATTGAATATGATAGTATGGTACCAGAATACATACTTAAGCCATTGATTAACCCAATTACGGATTAATGTTCGCTCAAGCATTTCTATACCACCTTCGAAAAGGAGCTGATCTGGCACTCATTTTAGTTGTTTCGGTCTAAGCTCATTTCGAAGGGTGTCTATAATCCGACCTTTGAGGTATGGATTGAGAGGATACCCTCTCCCAAACCACCACTCCAGGTTCATAGACCCATACTTACCAGGCAAATCTACGAGATCGCTTATGATTCAATGAGCCCAACGTTCGGTATCCAGCCCTATCCCGTTTCATCAGACCATAAGGGAGAGGAGATTTCCCTTTTCGTTTGAGCACACCATAGCTGCAATCCTCCTACAACAAAATTATGAAGGCTATGAGCATTGCCTTTATCATCAAGTCCCTTCGATATGCAGAGCAGGATTAGACCATTATGGAGAAGTAGGCCTACGCCTTGGTCAAAGCCCTGAAGTCCTTCAAAGAATACATTTTGCAGGCCCAAATCACTACTTTTGTGCCTCACATTTCAATCAAGGATATGCTATGTCAACTTGAAGCAGATGGCAGGTGAGGGAAGTGGATCACCAAGATCCAAGAATATTATATGGTGAAAAAACTCACAAAGTGAATAAAGGGCTGGAAAAACGGATGGCTGAAACTAATATACAAGCTGTGGAAAGCAATACAGACTGATGGAGAAGAGAATCCGGGAGCAGAGGAAGAAATCTATATCATAGCATGTTATCACCACTCTCCTTTGTATAAAGACATAGCCCATTTACTGACCACAGACTTTTGCCTATGGTGCTTAAACATCTGCTTCATTGAAATCTCCTGCTCCATCGACTGCATCTCCTGAACCAACCGAATCGACAGGATCTACTTCTAGCTCTGCAACGGGATCTGGATCACGATCTGTATCTGGAAATGAGACTACTGACCCCGCTACAGCTACTGGTCCAACTCCACCAACTAGATAAGCTGGATCAACGGCGGCAAGCTGGGAGACTCTGGTTGGAATCGTAGCATACTACTGTGCGTGCCGAAGAGGGATGTAAACTGCAATATTTAGCTCCCCCGCTTCCTTCTATTATTGTCCATTTCCCGATCCGATTGAAGTGATTTCGAGCTGGAGTTGGGCAGCGAAAAGCCATGGACCCACGATCGTTAATCCTACTATAACAACATGCGTACTCCCAATTATATAAAAGGCACGGGCGGAACCTAGCAAGTGGGAAACATCTAGAACAAAAATGGATCGCCCACCACATCCAGTTACGCATCCCGTTTTCATAACATGCTGGCCCTCCCGGGAAATCACGAAGTGCTTCATCTCTCCTGGTCCTAGCGGTGACTTGAATGCAGTTGATTGCCTTAAGTGTGGCAGGAGAGGCTCCTTTCCTATTCTTTCTTTAAGGGATTCCTGCCAAACATCTCATTTCATTCTTCCTTCCCGGCATGAGGGAACATCATAGTACGGAAGACGTTGGAGGAAACTGCCTTCATGGCGTACATGTAACTGCGTCCGAGTAGAATGTGGTAGTCAAATCAACAACTTCGGTATCAATCACAATACCATCTTGCCCTCTAGCTCGATGGGGACGTTCTGATAAAGACCCTAAGGTTGGGAAAGACAACCATAATAGGCCCGAAGGGTGATGGTAGGTAGAGTAAACTCTGGGGAACCTCCACCAAGCTCTCAACTAATCCATTCTCTGGGATCGACTCAACCAGATAAGCTTTCCTCTGCTGGTGAGCCCACTTTCCAAGTCCATATCTTCCGGCATCACCATTCCCAATGCATTCTCTTCCAAAGCTATCCTTTGAAAGCTGGGAGACCCACTTGTTATGACTAATAGGCAGCCTGAACCCACGAATGTAGGTGCAGAACCATCAGCTTTCCTTCAACCTGTACCCAAGAGGCCCGTAAATACCTGGCCAATTGCTTCACTTCCAGGTAAACTCCTTTCTCCGGCAGCAACTACCCGACTAATGCTTTCCCCTCCATCTCCATTTCAATCTTTTGATTACGAACCTAGTGGCTAAGAACCAACGATCTTAGGCGAGCGAAGGGCAAACTCCCCGTTCAAGCTAACTGATTTGAAGATTCATTCGACAGAGAAGGGCGTCTTGGTTGTAGCGCGTGTGCTTGAGTCTTCTTCTCGCATGACTCCTCTTGTTGGCATACGTCCTCACTGACCAATTAGGGTGAGAATGTAGAGGGCCAGGGAAAGAATGAAGACGATAAGATTCCGAAAGAAAGAATCTCGAGTGCGTGGGACGTGAACAATAAGCTGTGGGTCCGATTTGGACTACTTTGAGCGCTTTAATGGTCCGCTCCTTCCTTCTTATCGCGAGTTTCTTCCGGTATTCCGCCGGTCACAGGCAAACTAGGTCAGACCCTTGAGGGAGGTGCCAAGCGGCGAAGAGAACCATTTAGTAACCTCGACATGGTTCTCTCAAGCGCCCTTACCGAAGGAGCGCCAGGAAGGTAAAGGTAGCACCGAAGAAAGAGCGAGAGGAACAAGCGATCAAGCTTCTACCATACTCTATCTTCCTTTGGTGCTGGCTGAAATGGTTCCCTGTTGATTCGGGAGACCTCAGAATTCCCATTGGTGTAGCCAACCAGAACACCACTTGATAAAGACCTCTACACTCCTTTATGCCTTCTTTCGCTCAGAACGAGCGGTTGCACTCTCCACGTATTCCTCTTCCCCCCTGCCCTAACCACGGAAGGAAGTCAGGCTGAACCAAGTGGCCGTACGGATGCTGCCTCCACTGAACCCACAGGAAGCCTTGCAAGCTACGGCTAACAGACAGAAGAAAAGAAAGAAACACCGTATTCAATCCCTATCGAATTCGATTCCTCGCCTACTGGCTGATTAATTGACTAAGGGGATTCGCACGCCTGCTCGCTGACTTAATTCAATAGTTCGGGTAGGGCTAGGTAGGCTATAGAAGAAAGGGCTTACCATTGAGATGCTTGAGCGGTTATGTTCTATTAAGCATTACACTATTCCACTAGGCGGGTTGTTCCAACAGAGGCTGAAAGTAGCTCCCTGTCCGGATATGCTGGAACTGGCCTTTCCTTAGTGTAGTCTTCCGCATATGCTTTCACTGGTGCAGCTTATCCGGGCTAACGCGCCTCTATCTGTATGGGTGAAGCCTACGCTAGCAATGATAACAGTGGCCCACCTACCCCCAGCCAGCTCTGGCTTTCCCGCTCTGACTGACTCCTAGCCAACCACGGATGCGGACTGAACTGAACAGGCTGCTTTCGCCTCGACTTTCACTGATTCGGAACTAAACTACGCTAACGGGGCTTAGTCAAGAAGCCATCCTACACCCGGCAAACTCAGGAACGGATGCTGACGTAACGGAAATGCGGGATGGTTCACCAACCTCTTTTTTTCTTTAAATCAGTGAACTCTTCCAGGAATCGTAGTCGAATTTCCAGCTTAACATTGCCTGATGGTTCAGTGACCACTGATCTGGTCATCATGTTGTCCTCCTTTATCCACTTCTATCAATCCCTCTTGGGGTCACCACACTCTTCCCCCCTATTTAGGTTCTGGTCGTGTTGAGGGCTTGCTTACTCGAAAACTCAGTGACTTGCAGCGTATTGCTATGATAGCTCCCATTACTGACTTGGAAATGTTGGAGGTTCTTTGGTCACTAAAGTCCAACAAGGCCCCTAGGGCCGGCCATCATCCCAGCAAGAGACCTCTCCCTCGTCAAATATCGTTGAAGTCCCATATGTGGATGGCAAGAGTTATTTGCCATTGTAAATTCATTTTTCAATGAAAGGCTGCTCAAGATTGCGTCCCTATAAGAAGGAAAACCCGGGGGATGGGGCACGGGTGGAACGAACATCTTGAAGCATTGGCGCCCCTGCACGACTTGCATCAAGATCATTCAAAGCAGTTGTTCAAGCTCGAGTCTAACCTTTCGCTCCCCTACTGCCCTATCTTTAACCGCCCCATCGGAATAACGCTATCTTTTGTGGCGACAAGGCCCTTTTCCCTAAATCTCTTGGATACCTATTCAACATAGCTATTCTGTAGCTTCCCGTCCTTGCTTGTCTCTTAAAAGGAGAATTGGATAATCGTCCAGGTCTTATTGTGAAAGAAAAAAGCCGCCTCCTATATATATCTATTTTTTCTCAATGGGAGACTTTCAAATGAGTAATGCTAACTATTCAATGCCCTCATCCGAGCCTGCCGAGCTACGTGTAGGATGTATAGCATGTTATCACCACTCTACTACTTCTATCTTTCTTGTACTAACCAAGCTAGCTACTTCCCTAAAGTACCATCACAAAAGAACTCTAGTTGTCTTAAGGCAACTACCTTTTCTTCATGTCCTTCCCCTGGTCCTTTTATTGGCCTTCCACATGCGGTTGCTCTTACTGGTATCTGGTTCCCGGTTGGTTTCGCTGCTGCTTCCACGGAAACTACTCGCTATGTCCCCCTTCCCATTCCCGGGCATTCATCCAATATGGTGAATCCTGAGGAGTCGCTTATCTCTCATCTCCTTTTGATTGAAGGCAGTCCTCACAGGCGGCGGGGCATCCAACTCATGGACTTCAGTCCTATGCCGATCAGTCGACCTCCTCTTCCTCTCTACGCCCGCCCTTAGGAACAAGGGGAATCAATCTATCATTAACTCCCTCAGGCCCGTTTGGAAAACTCACAAAACTACAAAGATCATTACATTATTCACCAAATCCCAGCAATTCTGAAAAAGCACCGCCTAGTATCCATCTGGTCCTGGGGCCTTGAAGGCCTCCAATTTGAAAGATAGCATCCAACATTTCAATATCATAAACTTCCTTCAAGAATATACTATGATGTTGAGAAAGACAGAAACAAAGGGGGAAAAACCTACGGAGAATCAAGAGAAGTATCCTTTGTATATAAGGCCCTGAATAAACGATCCTCTAGATGGAAGAAGATTCTCTTTGAATCTATTCCTGCTTGACTTTCTAGTTAGACACTATAGCTTCTTGAAACTCTTCTTTTAGGCGATTCCTCAGCCCTTGAAAAAGAAATGGTTTCCAAAATTCTTATATTAGCGTCATCTAAGGGATTCATTATTTGAATTGGTGGACTGAGATAAAAAGCTGGTCGGATAGAACGAAAGAGGGCTCGTAAGGCATCAGGTAATAGAGTCGAATTGTGGGTGGGAACTGAGACGCCGTCTTACTGATTGCGCAAGGCTTCGATCTTCAATTCGTGCGAATGGATAATCCCTTAGGTCGATGGGACCTAAAAAAATAGAGTTGACTCAGGTTTTAGCTGCTTCCCAGTCTGCTGCCAGAGCGTACTAGCCCAGTATCGCATCTATCTCGAACTCTGACTTTTGATTTCGACTGGAGATAGTTCGCAAAATCAAAAAAGATCTGGGGACGAAAGCGCACTTCTATGTCGTCTAGTTCTCGAACTCGGTGAAGATAACACATTCATCAATGAATTTGAATTAAGGAGTAATCGAATGTGGTCAAAGGGTAGGCCGGAAAGTAGACCTCGCCAGTCAACTTGTTGAGTCTAAAGCCGGTTTGATAGTCTATTCTTTTTGTGGACTAAAGAAAGTAATCGAACGAACCAAAGGGATTTGGACGCTCGCTGAACCCGCTTTTCGAATTCCAGTAACAAAAAAAACGTGATACCGCCATAACGCTGCTCTTGGAGCTGGATCGACTGTTGACTCTTACGAAATCTTCACTCACTGTGCTGCCTTCGGTTAGTTGTCTTCCTCGCATTCTATTTCTTTCTTCAGAAATTCCATTTGCTTATTCCCCGACCGCGGGTTCCTTTCCTTCCTTTGTTGTTCTCCGTAGTCTTTTGGAAAGAGAATTCCCTTACCCTTAGGGGATTCCCTCGCCTCGTAATCCTTTTGAACTTCTGCCCGTCCAGTTTACTAAAGTACCATTTGGCTAGCGCCTAGAATGTGAATGTGCAGGAAAAGATTCGTGACCCAGTCTAATCTGGCCTCGTCGAGGTTTCTTCTTCTATTGAGCCTATTCCCTAATTTATCTAATTATTTGGTTCCTTCCTTTCGAGCTTCTATTACGCCTAGTGGAAAGAGAATTACCCTCAAGAGAATTCTTTTCATCCTTAGGTAGAGGCCCCTCACTCGTTGGCTTTCTTGTTTTCCCATCTTCCACAATCCACTTAGTTCCTTTCTTCAGCAACTCTTGACTCCTGAAAACGCTCCTCCATGTATATGAAGAGTTAGAAGTGGCCTTGCATTCCAGCCAACCTATCTTGCACTTTTTCGAGTATGTGGTAGTAAGTCGTTTTAGAGACCCTCTTGTGTATGAGGGGTACTCCTAGGTACTTGCCTAGGTCTGCTGTGAGAGGAATTTGACATCTAGCACTAATCTCCCGAACTGTAAGCTTGTGGAAGTTGGGTGAAACAAAGAGTTTTTCTTTGGCAGGTCTGATCACCTGTCCTGAGATGGCACAAAAGTCATTTAAACACTCCATGATAACATCAATCTGGCTCTTAGAGGCTTCGGCAAATAAAATGAGGTCATCTGCAAAGAAGAGGTGAGAGATTGGGGGCTTTTCCTCCCAATTTTGATAGGTTTCCGTTTCTTGTCCGCAACTGCCTTTTGGATCATATGTGACAATTTTGCGAAACATAATACAAACAGGTAGGGGGACAGGGGGCTCCCTTTCTTGCATTTGTATGAACTCCAGTGCTTTCATATTTGTATGCGTTAGTATCCTTTCGAGAATTAGGTCCTTTGCTTTCTCCCTCTTACTATCCGTACAATGCCCAGCCAGTACTCGTCCTGACTCGCTGTATTGGCTCGACGAACTCTCTTTCATTTGTAAGTGGCAGTCTACTTTCGCCCGGATCTCCTTTCCTTGCCGGATCTGCTTTCGCGATCCTCCTTTCGGTCTTGTCTAGTCTATACTTCTCTATGGTTCCATCCCGGTCCGGCCCTTCGGTCAGTAGAAAAAGTAGGTTTATTTAAAACCTTATAGGAGTATTGGTAAGTGAATCCCGGTCCCCTTCATCATTAACATCTCTCTTTCTCATTCCCCGCTTGACATCTTTGTATCTCAATGGTGCTCTGCTCATTCAGGATCCTTTTTTTTTTTTAGCATTAACTTAGAGATGACCTCCCGATAATAGGCTATCGGCTTTTGCTACGGGTTTTTCGGGGCAAATAATTGGCCCGGAGAGTCGTTTACCTCTAGCCACTGACCCACCGCCCGTCCGATATTCGAAATTGGAGTTCTTGGGCGAGTATCCCGGGAGAGAGAAATAGTTGTGCCGAAAGAGGTTATCTAATCATGCAACTGAGACTAATAGCCCTTTTTTTCGGGCGGAAGGGTCCGTTGGATGTAGATCGAATGCCTATTTATTATACAGATCATTCGACGAATGGGAAGGATGGATCAGAGGGAGGATCATTCGCCCATGTTCGATCCGCAGTGAGAGATTGGTCCCTCGCAACCATGAATGAATTCGATCGATCAGTCTACCCGGCTTCAAGGAGATGGGTCGGTTGTGGATAGAGAGGTAGGGATCACCGGATGGATGTGGAGCAGTTGTAGGCTTTTTGATCAAAGCTTTATGGTCTCATTCATCCTTTCGCAAGCTCATCAAGTGGGCTTGGAAGCCCCAGTTGGTACTGTCGATTGATGTACCCCATCCGAAAGCTCCGCTATCTATCTGAATAATTGACTCCCAGAGGTCTTCTTCCCCAACCAACGGTTTGCTACGTTTGTTCGTTCTGTACACTCCCCTCGCTTCAGTACTCGCTTTGCTACCGTTAGTATGTATACAAGGGGCTCTAGCCTAGAAGAGGGTCCCAGTGCAGAAGTAGAGAATTCAAGTAACAAAGCACAGGCTCAAACCAGATCGTCAAGTACTTCCCGATCAGTCTCACTAGCGCAGCGGATTGCTCTTTCTTTAGTTAGGACCGCCATTAAAGATGGGTTAAAAAAAGCCTAATGAATGGTCGACCACATTCAACGGTCAAAACTCATGCGTTGAGCTCCTTTTCTTAGAGAAGAAGTGAGACTTTGAAGGATGGGCGAGCGTAACAGCTAACAGTAGTATGTGGCAACACTTCCCTTAATTCGCTGTTAGTTCTTTAAGCCCTTCTAGTTTTCCCTTGTTAGTATTCGATTGATTTACAGCCAGGAAGACTTAGCCCTCTCCCAGCCTACTTGTTCCTGTAGCTAAGGGCATGCAGGATAGCAAGTCTATCTCTTAGGTTTAGTCTGTAGCCTCACTTCCAGGATTCCCTCTTAGTTGAGTAAGTCCTCCCCGCTTTCTTCTTTGTTCTTTCCTCTCGTCAGGAATATAGTCAGGCCTTTCCCTTTCTAGTAGCTAGTGGCTAGTAGCTAGGTAGTTCTTTGTATTTGGCATTCCTATTAGGAAGCTATGCAGCGGGAACTGCAGCGTCAAGGGCAAGCGATATATCCGCAGTTCGCTCTTTCCTTCCTAGCTGCTAAGGAGAAGAAGGCCGCACCTAACTAATAGATAGAGAAACCTGAGGTAAGTAGCTAACTGACTAGTGCTTCCAGGCCAATAGCTGGTTATAGAGCTAGGATAGCTCTTATGGTTATTACTTCCCATTTACTTTTCGTTTGAGTATCCCTTATTCCTATTCTTATCCGAGTAGTAGGCAGCTCTAAGAGTCTCGTCGTGGCCCACCTATTGTATCCACTAAGAGTCCGCATTTGTCTATTGCCAATAATTCCTCTATCGCCGAGTGCATTACCGAGAGAAAGACCCGCGTCCTATTCAGCGACATAAAAAGAGTGTCGCATAATATGCCGGTATTTCTCTATCCTATCTAATGGAGGAAGTCAGTCGTGAATCTCGGTCTTATGACTGGGCATTCCCTTCCTTCCTGTATTGGGAGTTCTCTAAGGCAGGATGCTTCCCCTGCGCTACATTCCTTACTTTAGGAAGGAATGGGCTCCTGTCTTCCCTTCCCTTTCTATTATGCAGTTTCTAGCTAGCAGCTATGTAGCTAGTTTCTTTGTCGTTTTCATTCCTATCCGACTAGCTAGCTTGCCTTTAGGGTTGGACCATCTTCCCTATGGATCTAGTTTGTTCCAGGTAATAAGCTGCATACCTTAAGTGCCCTGTCTTCAAGTGAGTTTGCTTCCCCTTCGCTGGAGACTGGGCTAAAAGCATTGCTCTCAAAGTCAGTAATGGTCCCAGGGCATCTTTAGTAGACGCACATCTTATTCAAGAACTGATTTTCTAATAAAATAGGTTGTAGCATAATAGGTTGTTGGAGACCCCAAGAAAGGGTTGTTCACCCTTTTGACTATCTAATAGAGGAATTGGTCAACTCATCAGACTCATGATCTGAAGGCTGCAGGTTCGAATCCTGTCCCCGCCTAATCACGTCAAAGTCAGTTGTAGCAAGATTCTCTATAGTCAACTTGGTCATAGAACAGGTATTCCTACTAACTCATAACTCAACTATGCTAGTCTGAGGAACTCATAGAAATATGAGGAACTCACTAGCTAGAAAAGAGACTTGGTATTCTCAAACTAGAAAGAAAAAGTACAGTTACACCCGGACCTAAAGGCGAAAGGGTGCTCAAGCTTGCTAATTCAGATGCGGATTCCATCTTGCCGTATTGACAAAGCAGTTGGCATCAAAGGAATCCTGCAACCAAGCAAAGGCAGCATCCCATTCCCATTTCGATTATCCCACTAACGCTTATAGAAACTCTTCTTTGAGGCGATTCGCCAGCCCTTTCCAACGATATGGCAAAAGGAAGGAGGTCAAAAAGAATGAGAAAATACGTATCTTCCAGAAATGAATGAAATGAGTGGAAATCATGATTGGTCTTTTATTGGCAGTGAGCGTTCCACCGGAGTGATTGGTCTAGTTGGTCGAGAAACCAGATCCGACCTGAGATTATCTATCTGATTCCTATCAACGAACGAAACCGGGAGAGTC